CCGCTACTGTTCGGATAGCATTTCCTGCTGCGGTTTGAGCGGCAAAGGGTGTCCCCCTTCGTGTACCTTTGAATCCACAAGTACCGGCGGAGGACCAAGAAATCACCCGACCTCGTACATCTGTAACAGTCACAATAGTATTGTTGAAACTAGCTTGTACATGAATAACTCCTTTTGGTATTTTACGAGTATGCTTACGCGAACCAATACGCCCATTTTTACGCAAACTTTTTTTAGGTATAGGTTTTGCCATATTTAATTATTTCATAAAAATAAGTCCAAGATATATGGTATGGATATATCCATTTCATGTCACAAACGCATCTTTTATTATTTTTTAACTAGAATTTATATTCGATTTGATTTTTTTTTTCTATATTAATTATATTTTTTATTTTTTTTTAGAAAGCCTTCGTTTATGAAAATATTATCCTTGTCTTTGTTTATGTTTTGGATTGTAACAAATTACTATAATTCGTCCCCGTCTTCGAATCAATCGACATTTTTCACAAATTTTACGAACAGAGGCCCTTATTTTCATATTTATCATTCCTTAATAAGTTAATTCAAAAGTTTTGGAAGAAAATAAGGTTTCCTTACATTTTGAACTTCTAATTGTAGCCTTCTCTGCAAAAATAAAAATAATGTTGAAGTTGAAAAACATCCTAATTAAAATGACTTATTTGTATTCATTATATAAAGAAACCTGAAACATACTCAGGGGAAGTTATTTATTTAGTAATTCAATTTTCGTGAATCCCCCCCCCCTTTTTTTATTCGAGTTAAACCCGTTTCGCGTATTCACCCTTGTATATAATTATAGAATATATACTTGTATATAATATTTAAATAATAATATATAAATAAAGGGGTGTGAAGTTATATTAGAAATTGGAGTTTTCTTTTTCTTTTTTTTTTTTAATGGATAAAAATTTCGCATATAATTCGGATGTTTGAACGATTACCATATATAACATAAAACTTCTCCTCCTATTCTTTCTAATCGAGCTTCTCGATCTGTCATTATACCTCTCGAAGTTGAAAGAATTACAATACCCATACCCCCTAAAATTCGCGGGATTCGTTGATAATTAGAATATATTCGTAGACCGGGTGTACTGATCCTTTTTAAATTTAAAAAATTTTTAGATGATCCTTTCCTATTTCTTCTGTACCGTAGAGTTAAAACTAAAAAATATTTGTCGTTTTCTATATGTTTTCTGACGTTTTCGACAAAACCCTCTCGTAAAAGTATTTTTACAGTGTTTTCTGCGATGTTAGTAAATGGTATTTGAACCATTCCTTTTTTATTCATATCAGCATTTCGGATATAGGTTATTATATCAGCGATGGTATCCTTACCCATAGTAAAAGAAAATGATTGTTGCCTGTTACTTTCTATATAATCAACATGCTCCTTTATTCCATTTATTATTCTCTTTTTATTTTCTATTTCTTTCTATTTCTATTTGTATATATATTTATTATTATTATATATTTATATATATATTATATATATTATTATTATATATATATATTATTATATATATATTTTTATTTTATAGGGTTATCAAGTATTAATCTGAAATATATTTGAAATAGATAATAATTGCTACTTCTAATACTTAATAATAATTACTCCAAAAGGGATATATGTGAGATAAACTAGATTAATTAATTTAATCCATTTTTTTTTCACAAAATAATATAATGTATCCATATTAAAATTAAAGTTTCGTCTTATAATACTTCAGGTGCTAATGAAACTATTTTAGTGAAATTTAACTGTCTTAATTCCCGGGCGATTGCACAAAAGATTCGAGTTCCTTTTGGATTTCCTTCTTGATCAATGACAACTGCAGCATTATCATCATACTGAATTATTATACCGTTGCTACGTTTGAGTTCTTTACAAGTACGTACAATTACAGCTCTGATCACTTCTGATCTTTCTAAGTTCGTATTTGGTACTGCTTCTTTGATTACAGCAACAACAATGTCACCAATATAAGCATAGCGTCGATTACTAGCTCCTAGGATTCGAATACACATCAGTTCGCGTGCTCCGCTGTTATCAGCTACAGTCAAATGAGTTTGAGGTTGAATCATATCATACCATTTTTTGTTCTTTCAGTCCAAAGATTGAGGTTAAAATATTCTGTGTTCAAAAAAGGGAATATACAATTGCATTTTTTTGTTTTCATCTTAAAGACCTCTTTCCTTTAATTCTAATTATTATCTTGAATTATTATCCTGAAATAATGAATTGAGTTCGTATAGGCATTTTGGACGCTGCTATTGAAATAGCCTTTCTTGCTATATTTTCTGGGACCCCACCCATTTCATACAGTATTTTCTTAGGTTTAACAACAGCTACCCAATATTCGGGAGATCCCTTTCCCGAACCCATGCGTGTTTCAGTCGGTCTTACTGTAACAGGTTTGTCTGGAAATATGCGTACCCATATTTGTCCTCCTCGGCGAACATTTCGTGACATTGCCCGTCGTCCCGCTTCTATTTGTCTAGATGTTATCCAAGCGGGTTCAAGTGCCTGAAGAGCATATCTTCCGAAGCAAATATGATTCCCTCGATAAGATATTCCTTTCATTCTTCCTCTATGTTGTTTACGAAATCTGGTTCTTTTGGGGTTATAATTGATGGTTGTTTCTCAATTCCATCTCTATTACAGAACCGTACATGAGATTTTCATCTCATACGGCTCCTCGCGAATGAAGCAATTCTATATATATAAATCGATTTAATCAATACAATAATATGCACTAATATTCATATGTTTAATCAACGCGGGATTTTTTGAGATTTCATAGAATCCTATCGGTATATTCGACATTTTTATATTTTGTTTTGATATATATTTGATATATAACTGAATATGTATTCTTATAAAATAAACCATTTTTGTTATCCGTATATAACTAGAGAATGGTGTTTTGTTATATTATAATGTTCTAATGAATCTTTAATTTTAATTTTTTTAATTTAATTATATTACTAGTATTTTATTACTAATATTTTTCTAATTATAGGATTGGCGAAAATCAAAAAATCAAAAAAAATCCAAATTCTCGCGGGCGAATATTTACTCTTTTATTATCAAATTCAAATGGAATGTAGCACACAATTCCTAAAAAAAATGAATTGTTTTTTGGTTTTTTCCGCCATCCCACCTAATTAATCATTAAGATTTGTTTTTAATAAAATCTTAAGTATTTGCAGGTTTCATCGTTCCCGCCGCTTCTCGATTAATGATTAGGTCTGAATTCTACCACGGAGCTCTTTCATATCTAATAGTAAGATTTTTTTAGAATATTTTTTTATTTTTTCTGGAATCAATCTTCTCAGTTTTTATTGATTCAGAGCTCTTAATTAGTTTATGTTATGAATATATTGATATATATATATATCAATTTTATATTGATGCTTTATTACACTACTTTTTTTGAGATGACCCATAGACCTTTACATATTAGAATTCTATATCATTCATATATATTTTTCTCTCTTTCTTTCGCCCCTTCATTTATCCGTATATTCTTATTGCTTTACAACTAATAATATGATTTTTTTAATGTTGTACAATATTTTATACAATATTTCAGTTGATATAATAATATTATTAATATTTCTTTTTTATTTTTATATTTCGATTTTTTGTTTTGACTAATTCTTTAGATCTAGATAATTCGAAGCGGTGAGTTGGTTATTAGTTCTTTTAAATTAATTTATACCATGAATTGGTTTTGTCGTTAAATTGGAACCGTTCTAAAAAAACTAACGAGTCGCACACTAAGCATAGCAATAGGATCAATATCAAATAATTAATTTTATTTTTTGGTCGATTCAATCTTATAAAATTGAGAATTTTGGGGGAATAAAAATCAAGTAATTTTTCATTTTTGGTTTTATTAAAAAAAAATATGGGATATTGAAGATAAAGAAAAAGATTTTATTCTTTTTTATTCTTTATTTAGAAATATCCAAACTTTGATCCCTAAAACTCCATAAATAGTTCGAACTGTATAACAACAATAATCAATTTTAGCTCGAATGGTTTGTAGAGGAACCCTACCTTCTCTTATCCACTCAACACGTGCAATTTCTTTTCCGTCGATACGTCCTGCAATTTGTACTTGAACTCCTTTTGTACCTGCTTGTTCAGTTAATTCAATAGCTTTTTTCATTGCTTTACGAAAGGAAACTCTATTCTTTAATTGTCCGGCTATAAATTCTGCAAGAATATTAGGGTGTTTATAAGCATTTGCAATTCTTGCAATAGAAATGTTTAGTTTTCGATTCACACAATTCAGTTTTTTTAGGATATTCGTCTGTAATTCTTCTATTTTTTTAGGCTTACCTTCTATTAATAATTTAGGAAATCCCATATATATTATGACTTGAATCAGATCGATTCTTTTTTGAATCTTTATCTGTCCAATTCCCTCCACACCAGAGGATACTTTTATATTTTTTTGTATATAATTTTTGATACAATCTCGTATTTTTTTATCTTCTTGTATATTTTCGGAATAATTTCTTCGTTGTGCAAACCAAAGAGAATCATGACTCTGAGTTGTACCAAGTCTGAAACCAAGCGGATTTATTTTTTGTCCCATAATTCCCCACTACTATAACATAAAATGATACGTTTTATTTGTGTAGTTTTTTTTTCAAATTTTTTTTTTATTTTTTCCATACATAACTCATTGACTTAGTTCATTGAAATTTTTATTGTGACTAGCAGCGACTACTGCAAAATAAACAAAAAAATAAAATAAGATATTCAACTAAATAAAGTATAAATTCGAATATTATAACCTTTTATTTATGAATTTTTTCTTTTTTATTTATGTACAAATTGCATGAATTACTAATCCATTACTATTTGTACTTTGTCTTGGAAACATACATGAATCTTTTTCGACCAAACGACTATGCTTATAGGTTCTTCTTTATCATAAGGGTCGATTTTCATGAATAAA